TCCCCGAGCATTTTGAATTTCCCATTTATCAAAAAAATCTCATTCTTGTTTCATTCTTCATCGAATCATATGAATCGATCTAGCAATGATGGAATTGAATTTTTATTCTGTTTACTGAATCACATGAAATTTTACCCAACTCCGGAATGTATGAAACATTGAAATGCGTATGAACGGAGGAAGAAAGATTCTACTCAAAGTGGAATTTATAACAAACAAACGGGATCCAAAGGGAAAAGAATTTATAAATGCCACTTAGCCTTAATAGGGTTTTGTATAGAATAGCAACAAAAAAAATAATTCAATTTCTACCATTATTATATTATGATATTACTATTCTATATTCCAATCCGATTGGATACCAGAAAAATGAAATGGATTGATGATTTGATCTATTCACTTAGATCAAGACATAATAATCAGAAAGATGGATAGAGTCGATTTTTTTAGCACTGAAATTTGCATTTTACTGAAATTTTTCGCGGATTCCACGGTTCAAAAAAAATTATCAAAAGAGAGTACCTATGTAGTTTTGTTTTTAATAGAATATGATTGAAGTGGTGGCATAAGAAAGCATAAGAACAGCTTGTGTATTTATTAAACATATGCATAGCTATCTATGCTTTTTTCCTTGACTTTTATTGCATTATAGCTCTATTGGAGACAACACATGTCCTACTCCATCCAAAATTCGAGTTTTCTTCAATTGAAAAATTGAAACACGATAATTTCTTGCTAATTCTCTATGGGCATCCTATATAGATAAAATGATAGATAAAATTATAGATAAAATGATAGATAAAATGCCCCATTAGATAACCCCAGTTGTATAACAGATAACTCCAGTTGTATAACAACTTACGCTCTGGGGTTTACATATCCTCCTGATTGCTGTTCGAATTGAAAATTAGAAAGGTTTTTTTTTTGAAAACCAAAATACTGATTCGTTTTGTATCCATTTTTTTGGTTTTCTTTTATCATTATATAAAGATAAGCGGATAAGCAAAGATAAACAAAAATTCAAATCCAAGAATCGTTTCTAAATTTATAGTCAATAGTTAAAGGTTCCGTTTTGTCGTCCTGAATTTTGACTTTTGTAACTTCGAATCCACATTTTCTTTTTCAATCTAATTTCAATAGAATATAAAAGAAAGGGAAAGTTTTTAGATATTGTGTGTTTTGAGATACAATACATACAATCGAGGGGATGGATCCAATCAAAAAAAAGGAAGGATTTCTTTTAGGCAAGGGATTAAAGAAAAGAAAAAGGAATTCAAAGATGGAAAGTACAAAAAAAAACAAAAAGGGGAAAGGATTTTCATCTTTTTGTATCGTTTTGGCGGCATGGCCGAGCGGTAAGGCGGGGGACTGCAAATCCTCTTTTCCCCAGTTCAAATCCGGGTGTCGCCTGATCACCAAAAAATATGAAATCCCTTAGTCTGGTTTGCTGATTGATATAACTCGTCGAGTTTTCCCCAACAAAACAAAAACAAGTGCAGGAAAAAGGCTCTTGATACTTTTTTTTTTTTCTTTTTGACTGTTGCGAAGAATTCCACTGATATATTATAATATTAGTTAACACTAATTCTTTTACATTTTTTTTCATATTTATAGAGATAGGGGACATTGGTCATATGGATATAGTAAGTCTCGCTTGGGCGGCATTAATGACAGTCTTTACATTTTCCCTGTCACTCGTAGTATGGGGAAGAAGTGGACTTTAGAAGTATTTTTAATTGATTTGAGGAATCAAACTGGATTTATTGTTTTCTCGATCGTTCTTTGTTTACTATTTAATTAATTTTTACTTAATTAGTTTTTACTATTTACTACTGGGGGGAGGGGAATATATTCTATGAATAATACCCTTTCTCCATCACTGCAATACAGTTACTTCGCTTATATTATTATCTTAAATTCAAAAAAGCCCCTAAAAAAAAGGGGGGGAGACCGGAATGCAAACGTTTTTTTTTCAAGCATTTCAAACGAAATAAAGAAATTTTTTGAGAACGTGCGGGTATGGGAACTGTTTTTGCCGATTTTAAGGCCACTTGCACGTGTACATTCTGGTTACGGCTCGCTCAGGAGTGCTATAAATCATAAGATGTGGAAACAATTGGAAAGGGAACAAGAACGCTTGGAACAAGAACAATTGGAAATGGAACAAGAACATTTGGAATAAAATAAAAATAAAAAATAGGAGGATTTGACAGCAGAAAAAAAGAAAAGTGATAAAGAATTAGAAATAAAAATCCAAAACATATAAAATTTCGACCTAGGCCCCCCTTACTTAAATTTTTTCAGAAGATACAATAAAACGGATTAATGGAAATTATGAGAAGGGAGATCGATATCAGTCAAAGAAGATATGTCTATTGGATATTTGGATATATGGTAGAAAGAAACATATTTTCTTTCTACCATACTATCAGGTTTTAGAGAATACTGCTGATTCTAGTCCATTCATTAATCTTTGCTAAGAAGGCAAGTTTTAATCACTTTGGCTGACTGTTTTTACGTATATTATAAGTAAAAAAGCGGTAGGAACTAGAATGAACAGCGCAGTAGCAATAAAAGCAACAATATTTACTTCCATAATTTCATTTTTTTTTACTTTACAATAACTCGGGATTTAATCCCATAGAGATGAGAAAATTGTCGCCTGTCAATTCAATGCCATGCAATGAATTCCATTACATTTAAAAGACATCGAAACAGATCAATATCATGAATAACAATATCTAAGCTATCAAATCGATTCACCGTCGAGAATTGAATAGTATAACATAGAAAGATCTTTTATCCACACCTAATCCAAAATTCGATTCGATTCTTGGTCCAATCAAACGAATTTCTTTCCTTTATTTATAAATTCTTGTCCTCTCTTTCTTTTCTATAACCTACTGCCTTTCTTGTACAATCAGTCTCATCTGACCGTTTTTCCACTTCCACAGTTTACAAAAGGTTTACAAATACAAATAAAAGAAGTGCGAGTCCCTGTAGAAAAGGATCAATCTAATATTCCATCAAATTCACTAGTTTACTCTTTTGACAAGGACTTTAAAAAAAAATAAAAAAATTTCTTTATTCCCTAGGTGGGGGTGTATTTTGATTTTATTCGCTTTCCTTGGAAAAGCGGATGGATATATCAAAAAATGCAGTATGCAATTTGATTTGAATAAGATCGATGGTTTCAAATTAACTCTAATACTAGTAATTAGTAATTGTACAACAAAACAAAACACGAAAGAAAGGGTAAAGACTCTTTGATTCAAAGCCTTCTCAAAGTCTTCTATCAAAGTAACTATGCTATGTTAAATTCATTAAATTCATTTTGTATCGTACAAGAAATGAATTTCATTTGTGTGTGTAATTTGTGTGTGTATATGGGTTCACAGAAAGCATAACAAACATATGTTACTCTATTCTATTATATACACAGATCGCGGACAATCGAAAAACCGCATCCGGTACACGATCTCTTGTAATTCAAAATATGATGGATTCTACCAGTACTTGGATCAATTCACATATCTTTCTCTGTGCCATCAATTGGTACTGATTAAAGGAATGAAAATTACCGTATTTGTTTGATCAGAAATGAGAAAAAAAAAAAAGAAGGATACCCTTGGGGATGAATTGCTGGTTTTTGTGTTATTGGATCCGTCGGGACTGACGGGGCTCGAACCCGCAGCTTCCGCCTTGACAGGGCGGTGCTCTGACCAATTGAACTACAATCCCAGTGAAATAAAGGAAAGTGTACAGCATACATATTCTTATGCTTTCATTCAATCTTTTTTCGATTTCTTAGATTAGAAGGGACGTGCTGTACCAAACAGAAGTACGAGTGATCTAGTTTTATCCACACGGGTATGCACGTTAGTCAGAGCTGCAGGGATTACTAGTAACTAGTAATCCTTTCGTTGTTGCCAAATCGATCGATAATCCATTTTTCAATGATTTTTTCCTTACTTTACCCTTTTCCTTAAACTTTATATTTATAAAAATCCTGATATGAATCCAGATGGTTATCATGGTCAGAATTTATGGAATAAATAGAGCAACTAAAAAAAATGGGTTATATCATTTCATGGCGGATCCGTGAATTATTGGGCCGAGCTGGATTTGAACCAGCGTAGACATATTGTCAACGAATTTACAGTCCGTCCCCATTAACCGCTCGGGCATCGACCCAGGAAGAATCAATTCTAGCTTTATTGATAATCCATGATCAACTTCCTTTCGTAGTATCCTACCCCCAGGGGAAGTCGAATCCCCGCTGCCTCCTTGAAAGAGAGATGTCCTGAACCGCTAGACGATGGGGGCATATTTGCCTAACTGCCATCATACTATGTTCATAGTATGAACAGTTTTTTGAAATTGTCAACATACCATAGAATGGAATGATATGGCTAGACCCGCCAGGCTTTCTTTTATCATTCCTTTTTTGATTCGGTATTTATACTCATCAATGGATTCGTCCCTCCATTGGATTATTTTTTATAGACTAACAGAACTAGAATTTATAGACTAACAGAAATAGACAAATAAATTACATACAATATTATTACATACAAAAATAATAATAAGAAACAATACAAAAGAATAAATAATTTATCATTACCCAAGCCATCCATACAAAAGGCTCTTCATTATATTTCAAATAATAATCATTAGATTTATAATAATAAATAGAAAAAAGGAATTCCGTTAAACACGATAAAAAGTATATGAACTTTGGAAGTTCGGGAATCGAGTCATGAAAAAGCACCCAAATTAATAAAAAAAGAATCATATTTCGAAAAAGTGGTGAACTGTTGAATTTGTATTACTTTCTCCTATTTTCGGGAGCCTATGTGTTAAGTAAATAATAATGTGTTAAGTAAATCCTTTGCATATGTTAAGCAAATTCACATTTTCATTTCGGAATAGGCCACCAGTCACTATGAGTCTACTCGATATACTTAATATATGTCAATATCTATCTATATATGAGTCTA